TCTTATGTTATGACTTGCAATAAACCTTTCTCTGTGGAGTAACGGAATAATAATATATTTCTATATTTCTATATATAGAATATAGAAAATAGAGAAAATCTAGGAACAAGAAGATTAAATCGGAAATATCGACAAATTCTTGCGGAGTCAAATAAATGAAATAAAAAAAAGATCAACTGTTCCAATTTCATCTCTATCGAATTTTAATATCAGAATAGCGGATATAGTCATGATTCAATGGGTCAGGTCCACTTACTTTTTCTTTTGTTAATTTCTATTCTTTCCAATGGATTTGATTGATAGAATGGAAAATAGGAATATGCGGTTTCGTCATTCAAGAAGTAACTTATCGTTATTCATAATAATTTCAATTTATTGAACAACTATTTACTACTATACTTAACTTATTACTATACTTATAATACTACTGTATTAATAAATAATTAAAAATTAAATAAAATAATGTTTTATTCCAAGTATTAAAAATATTTCTATCCTCCCTTAATACTCCGACCGGAGTTTTATGAAAAAACCGAAGCCCCTTATCGGATTTGAACCGATGACTTACGCCTTACCATGGCGTTACTCTACCGCTGAGTTAAAAGGGCTTATTTGATTGAATTACGGAATGGGTCACTATGTGTGGATAAAATATCTATATATACAATCTATTATATATACAATCTATATGTACATAGAATATTTACATAGAATAGAATTGCATAGAATATTCTATATATTAATATATAGAATATATTAAGTATATACATAAGTATATATTAATTAAAAAATTAATAAGTATATACAAATAAGTATATACATAAGTATATACAGTAGACTTATAGTCGCTAGTGGCTTCTTATTGAATAAGAAAATGGATTTACCTAGCAAGTCTAGGGTAAAATGTAATGAATTGTTTCAAGACCGAAGCCAATTCCTTTTCTTTCATTGAATGAATTGATTCCCATCAGAATAAAGTTCCACTTACATGTACACCTACCAATTCGACATAAATTTCAAGGTATTTCATCGAATCCTGTGATGAATAAATTCGATCTGTCTTGTCCCCTGAACTAAATTCAAACAATTTTCGATAATTTCTTGATCACGCTTACTAAATTGATCATTTGTTAATTTCCTCTTTTATTGTGAGATAAGAATATCTCATCTTAACAATGCTTAAGACTGAATGAATCAATGAATGGAAGAATGAAAGCTAAAAAACTCGAACTTTAACCCCCTTTGCCTTTTTTGACCAAAGACTCCCCGAAAACCCTATACGACGTATCTAATCATCAATTCTATTGACAATTTTTAAAAACTATTCATACTATGATCATAGTATACGACGGTTAGGCAAAAAGGCCCCCATCGTCTAGCGGTCCAGGACTTCTCTCTTTCAAGGAGGCAACGGGGATTCGACTTCCCCTGGGGGTAGGGTACTACGAAAGGAAGTTGATTACAAATTACCAATAAGCCTACAAGTGATTCTTCCTGGGTCGATGCCCGAGCGGTTAATGGGGACGGACTGTAAATTCGTTGGCAATATGTCTACGCTGGTTCAAATCCAGCTCGGCCCAATAATTCGCCAATCTACCACGTATAACCCCCTTGTCCTTCAAAAATACTCGATACGGAGATAAAAAAAAGAATCCAAATTTCTGCTAGATCCCTTATTTCACCGGGATTGTAGTTCAATTGGTCAGAGCACCGCCCTGTCAAGGCGGAAGCTGCGGGTTCGAGCCCCGTCAGTCCCGACGGATCCACTAAATACATCAATCAATTAGAAAAGGGGCCGGGGGCAGAATTTCATTCCGAAAAAAAAAAAGGTCTTTTTCTTTTCTTTGTTGGTAGGAGAAAAAGGGGGGTTAGTACAATTATTGGTGGCATTCTAGTAAGTATTCCAAGAAATACTGGATCTGTTTTGTCGATTGTTCCCGATCCGCGAAATAGAATACTCCATTTTTTTTTTGGGGGGGGGGCACGCATACACAAATAGAATTCACAATAAAAAATGAATTTAACAAAATTCCCCTAAGAGAAACTAAGAGAAAGAGAATTCGAAGACTTTTCTAGATTAAACAATTTTTCTTTCCGGCTCCGGTTTTGTATAACCTTTTTAAAAATTCAAAATATATTGCATTCAAATTGCACACTGAACTTTTGATATATATTCCCGGCGCTAAGAATCTACGTAAGGGGGTAAAAGTAAGATCAATCAAAGATCCCAGTCCTCTTACCAAGGGAATGAATAATTTGTTTCTTTCTTGTTTCGGTTGACTAATGGAAGTGGGAGAGCAATCCGATGAAGTATCATCGGATGATTGTACGTAGAGTAGATTATAGAAAAAAGAACGGAAACAGATGATAAATAAAGGAATTTTGGATTGGGTCCGGAATCCAAGCCGGGATGCAGTATGGATAAAAGAACTTTCTATGTTATACTATTCCATTTTCGACGACGAATTTATTTTATAGCTCAGATATTGTTATTCATGATATTGATCCGATTCAAAACCGGCGAGATTGAGAGGAAATTCATTCATTGAATTTACGGGTGAAAGGTTTATCATCTCTATGGGATTAAATCCCGAGTTATTGCGAAGTAAAAAAAGATTCGATTATGGAAGTAAATATTCTTGCATTTATTGCTACTGCACTATTCATTCTAGTTCCTACCGCCTTTCTACTTATCATTTACGTAAAAACAGTCAGTCAAAATAATTAATCATTAATTTCAAATTGGAATTAAACTTGACTTCTGAGTTCTTAGCAAAAATTCACGAAATAAAATGAAAAGGATTCCACTTTTCGCGTCTTAAATGAAATAAGCGAACTATAATCGGCAGTGTTCTAATAGATAGATCGTATGGTAGAAAGAAATAGATGAATCTTTCGACCATATGATCTATTAATTGTAGTGATAAAGGTGTACTCTAGAATAAAGGTAAAGGCTTAATATGTATTTGTTTTGATCAATCTGAAATAATCGTTTTACTCTTATGTCTTATGGTTCTAATTACTCTATTTTTCTGATTTTCAATATGAATCTCGGTATCTATCAAAACAAATAAATCAATGAAGAAAAACGATAGGAGCATATATTACATATATTAATAAAATAAATCATTAGCAAGCATTTCGAAGAAGTAATTGATTGAACCATCAACAGGAGTTTCACGGGCACTTCTCGGAGTTCGAAAAGGAAGAGTAAACCTCACCGATTTTTAGAGTAAACCTCGCCCATTTTTAACGTTAACGTCTGAACCATAATATGAAATGTGCGTCGATAAAGCATAAATCTAATTTCTAAAATTAGAAAAAAGTCGGTAAATGTGTGGTATGCGACTTGCCTGAGGGAAGATCCTCTTATCTATATTATCTATATTATCTCGTTAGATAACCGCTATGTTTATACCATTTCTCATATAAAGATATAAAGGTCGTATACACTTAACAAAACGACTTCTTCTTTGAACAGTAAAGAGGGAACAAATAAAATAACAATAATAAAAAGGGTCTGGCCTTCCTTAGTATCCATCTATAAGCCTGGTAAGGGCTCGTTGATTGAAATAGAAAATTTAGGAAAAATTGGATTGGACTCAATTTCCCATCATTTGGATTCCTTTCCAAATACAAAGATAGGAATCAACGAAATATCTCTTTAATTGAATTTAATTGAAAGAGTATGATTCATATAATAAATACATTACTTCATTCGAATCCACTGGAATTCGAAATGAAGATCTTTTGATTTTCATTTGAAATAGTTCAAAACTCGTTTCAGAACGATCTAGAAAACAATTGATACAGTTTGATTCCCCTAGTAATACCCCTAGAGTCCACTTCTTCCCCACACTACGAGTGAAAGAGAAAATGTAAAGACTACCATTAAAGCAGCCCAAGCGAGACTTACTATATCCATGTGAATTATGTCCCCTTATTTCTATAACTATGAAGTAATTATTCCATCATTCCTCACTAATAATAGTAATAGTATAGTGGAATCAGGGGCGCAGAGTCAAAAGGGGATTCTGATCGAACACCATTGATTCACTAAATCCACTCATTAAAAAAAAAATTCCTATATGATTGCAAGATGAAACATACGCAAAATACGTAGTAACCTCTCGAGGGAATGTTCCTAATGGAACATGTAGGAATATTAAGGCCCGTTTTCTTGTTAATCCTCATAAGTAAAAAGCAGATAATCCTTATCTAAAATCCCATTTGATCTAATTCGTACCCCTTCCCCATTTTCTCTGCGAAAGGGTGGGGAGACGGTATAAGTATATTCTTGATTAGGGGTTGCCGAAAAGGAATTTTTTCTCTTTTTGCTTTTGCCCTTTACTAGAATTGAAATTCAAAGTGAATTATTCATCCAATCGAATATTGATTGGATACCCGAGGACTCAGAAGTTCTTGGGAGTCCGTCGTATATAAAGTATCTTCTGTTCCCCAACCGGCCGGATGCTTCGAATCAAACAAATATCAACAGTCTGTTTCCGCTGGGCAAGACTTCGGCGAGTTATATCAGGAGAACTTCGAGTCTTTTGTTTTGTTGATCAGGCGACACCCGGATTTGAACTGGGGAAAAAGGATTTGCAGTCCCCCGCCTTACCACTCGGCCATGCCGCCAAAATGATAGAAAATATATGAAATTTTTCCCGTAGTACGGATATTGTATTTGCATCTTGAGTTCCGCTTTTCTTAACTTAATCCTTTTCTTTCCTAATCCTAAAAGAAATCCTTCCCCCGTTTTGTTGAATTGGCCCTGTTTAGTATCTCAAAATATAGTATCTCAAAATAGCCAACTTCTCTCACTTTCTATTGGATTGAAAAATCCGATGTGGATTTTCATTCGCAAAAGTCAAAATTTAGGACAAATTGGAACCATTAACTATTGACTGCTGACTGCGAATTCATGAACGATTTGAATCTCCCAATTTTATTTTCTTTTTCTAATGACATGAAAAAATACAAATTGATACATCAGTATC